ATTATTCATTCTTAATAAACTAAAATTCTTGTTAATTCCTTTTGAAGACCCCTTACCCCATAGAGATATGGAATAGAAAGAAGTATTTTGATTGCCATTATAATTTTGAAAATGAACATTTAAATGACCTTCAAACGTAAGTAAATAGATGCGAAACATATAAAATGCGGTTAATCCTGCGGTAGCCCAAGCTATTATTGCGAAAATTGGCGAATACAACCAACTATCATTAAGAATTTCATCTTTTGACCAAAAACAAGCAAGAGGCGGAATACCACAAAGAGAAAGTGTACCTAATAAAAAAGAGGTTTTAGTAATCGGTACATGTTTTGTTAAACCACCCATAAAAACCATATTCTGACTTTTATCCGGAGAATAGCCAACAACAGTTTCCATTGAATGAATAATGGACCCAGACCCTAAAAATAATAATGCTTTGGAATAAGCATGAGTAATCAAATGAAATAAAGCACTTCGATAAGACCCCATTCCTAGAGCTAACATCATATAACCCAATTGAGACATTGTCGAATAGGCTAAACCCCTTTTAATGTCTTTTTGAGCAAGAGCTAAAATAGCTCCTAATAATAATGTGATTATGCCTATCAACGAGATTAAATTCATTATATAGGGTATAACCATGAAAAGAGGGAGAAGGCGAGCTACAAGAAAGATCCCCGCTGCTACCATAGTAGCAGCGTGTATAAGAGCCGAAATAGGAGTGGGTCCCTCCATAGCATCGGGTAACCACACATGAAGGGGAAATTGTGCAGATTTAGCAACTGCACCGGTAAATAATAAAGCAGCACACAAAATAACAAAGGAAAAGTTGACTTCATTATTATAAATCAAGTTATTGAGTATTTCGAATAAATCCTGAAATTCAAAACTACCTGTTATACAATAAAACCCTAAAATTCCTAATAATAAACCAAAATCCCCTACACGATTAGTTACAAATGCTTTTTGACAAGCATTTGCTGCAGGAGGTCGCGTAAACCAAAACCCTATTAATAGATAGGAACACATTCCAACTAATTCCCAAAAAAAATAAATTTGTATCAAATTTGAACTAGTAACTAATCCCAACATGGAAGTACTGAAAAAACTCATATAAGCAAAAAATCTCAAGTATCCTTGATCGTGAGCCATATAATTATCACTATAAATAAGAACCATGATTCCAACAGTAGTGATTAACATTGACATAATAGAAGTAAGTGGATCGATCAAGCAGCCAAATTCTAAAGAAAAATCATTATCGAGTGTCCAAGACCATACATATTGGTGGATAGAACTGCTATTTATTTGCTGAATAGACAGATTAATTGAAAAAATCATGACTATACTTAACAATAAGATACTTGGAAAAGCCCACATACGACGAAGATTTTTCGTTGCTGTCGGAAAAAGAAGAAGTCCCACTCCTATTAACATAGGAATTGGAAGTGGAACAAAAGGTAAAATCCACCCATATTGATATGTCTGTTGCATAAAAAAATTGAAATTCGTAATTAAATTTTTCCGATTTATCGGACCTTACTTCTTTTGAAAGGAGTCAATAAAAAAATGAAAATATGCACTAAGCTTAACCTAACTTAAATATAAAAATGAAAAATTTTTCTTTCTTTTTACTTATTCTTTCTCTTTCTGAATTTCTTCTAAATATTTCAAATATTCAAATCAAGAAGTTACAATTGGTCAAATCATATAAAAGACAAAGATTAATTATGAGTCTCCTTCGAATTTGAAAATGCAAGTCAAATTTTGACAAGTTACTAAAAATATTCTTCTTGTTTTTTATTTTTTAGAAAAATTTTATGCGATTTTATCATATCGTTCATATTCCATTCTTTTAGAATTTTAGAAAAAAAATTATCTAGAAAAGCGCAGATTTTTTTAAACAATAGATGTCTTTCACATCCAGCTATACCAATGAGTAATCTCTTAATTTTTATTTAAATGGCAGTTCCAAAAAAACGTACTTCTGCATCAAAAAAGCGTATTCGTAAAAATTTTTGGAAAAGGAAAGGCTATTGGTCAGCGTTAAAAGCGTTTTCTTTAGGGAAATCTCTTTCTACCGGGATTTCAAAAAGTTTTTTTGTGCGACAAACAAATAAAATAAAAAAATAAGTTATTAAGAAATAAAACAGAACACCTTATAAAAATCTAAATTGACCTAACTTAAAAATTAAATTCTTCCGTTTCAAAAAAACAATTCTCAAATTCCATTTCCTGTTGAATTAATTCATAGGAAATGGAATTCTTCTGTTTTACTTTTACTTTAAACCGAATTTAAACAAAGTCTTTTTTTTTTAACAAAAAAACACAAGATACTCACTTTCTTTTTAATATATTTTCTTTCCAGAATAGGAGTCTTATTTCCCCCAGCAACTTATTTGTACTATAAAAGATTTTTTTTTGCACAACTTTCTTACTTTTCTTTTGGATTTTCTGTAAATTCTTATATAGAATAGAGCCCATATATCTCTGGCCATCAATTCACGCAAAAACACTTAGTGTAAATTTTATGGATAAATATGTGTGAATTTTGAATAATCTAAAATAGGTTTTTTGTTCATTGATAAAACTTCTTTTTTGGTTGTACTTTTTAAAATTAAATAAATCAAAAACATTTAATTTAAAAAATGTTTTTTAGAGGAAAGGTTCTATCCCTTAATTGATAGTAAGACTTTTTGGTTTTACAAGAATTCAAGTAAAGAAGATTCTCAAATACACAATAAAACTAAAACCCTAAACTAAAATAATGAACGTTCAAGGACATATTTGAACAGATTTTATTCATTGATTTGAATCTTTCCTGAAAATATTGCACCCAATTGAATTCTTAAATCTAGACGATTGCTTATTTATAGGCTATTATGAGGTCAAGACAAGCCGCTATGGTGAAATTGGTAGACACGCTGCTCTTAGGAAGCAGTGCTAGAGCATCTCGGTTCGAGTCCGAGTGGCGGCATGTCATTTCCTAAAAAAAGAAAATAGATCCTATAATGAATAATGAATTCAATTGCCGATTTCGATTTTATAATTAAGGAACTCTTTTTATGATATTTTCAACTTTAGAGCATATATTAACTCATATTTCTTTTTCGACTGTTTCAATTCTAATTACAATTCATTTGATAACCTTTTTTGTCGATGAAGTCGTAAAACTATATGATTCATCCGAAAAGGGCATGATAACGACTTTTTTGTGTATAACAGGATTATTAATTTCTCGTTGGATTTATTCGAAACATTTTCCACTAAGTAATTTAAATGAATCGTTAATCTTTCTTTCATGGAATTTTTCCTTTATTTATATAGTTCCGTATTTCAAAAAAAATCAAAATATTCTAAGCACAATAATAGGTCCAAGTGCTATTTTTTCCCAGGGCTTTGCTACCTCAGGCCTTTTAACTGAAATACACGAATCCACTATATTAGTACCTGCTCTTCAATCCGAGTGGTTAATAATGCACGTAAGTATGATGATATTGGGATATGTGGCCCTTTTATGTGGATCATTATTATCAGTATCACTTCTAGTCATTACAGTTCGAAAAAATAGAAAATTTTTTTCTACGAGTAATCATTTATTAAATTTAAATAAGTCATTTTTCCTTGATAAAGTCGAATACATGAATGAAGAAAAAAATATTTTTAAAAAAACTTCTTTTTTTTCTCCAAGGAATTATTATAAGTCGCAATTGATTCAACAATTGGATTATTGGAGTTATCGGGTTATTAGTCTAGGATTTCTCTTTTTAACGATAGGAATTCTTTCTGGAGCAGTATGGGCTAATGAAGCATGGGGGTCCTATTGGAGTTGGGACCCAAAAGAAACTTGGGCTTTTATTACTTGGATCATATTTGCAATTTATTTACATACTCAAACAAATCTAAAATTGAAGGGTACAAATTCAGCAATTGTAGCGTTTATTGGATTTCTTATAATTTGGATATGCTATTTTGGAGTAAATCTATTAGGAATAGGATTACATAGTTATGGTTCATTTACATTAACATCTAATTAAATTCAAAAAGGAGTTCTTACCACTTACCAATAGGAATAGAAAAGCATATAACGCATATCAAACTTTGTGTGAACTAGGGAGAGCCTCGCGAATCAAACGAATCAAAGTAACGGGTCTCTCCCTAGTTCACACAAAGTTTTTTTACTTAACACAAGAGAAGAAAAAGCGTTCTTTTTGTCATTGTACAACGAACCTTTTTATAAATGATAAGATTTTTTTCATTTTTTATTTATAAAAAAACTATCTAAAAAAAGAATTAGATAGGATAACTTCAACCTTTTCAACTGATAGTGAAAGAACGAAATCGGGATACATACCAATACCTAGTACGGGTAAAAAAAAGGAGATCGAAAGAAATAACTCTCGCGGCCCAGAATCAAAAAAATAAAAGTTTGGGCCATTAAATATCTTGTATCCATAGAACATCTGGCGTAACATAGATAATAAATAAATAGGGGTTAATATAATTCCAATTGCCATTACAAAAGTAATTAGGATTTTTGTCATTAAAAGAAATTTTGGACTAGTAATTAGTCCAAAAAAGACTATTAATTCGGCAACAAAACCACTCATACCTGGTAATGCGAGGGAGGCCATCGAAAAGCTACTGAATATCGTGAACATTTTTGGCATTGGGATAGCTATTCCACCCATTTCGTCAAGATAAAGAAGACGTATTCTATCATAAGTTGTTCCAGCCAAGAAAAAAAGCGCAGCACCGATAAATCCATGAGAGATTATTTGTAAAAGGGCTCCGTTGAGTCCCATATCTGTGATAGAACCAATTCCTATAATTATAAAACCCATATGAGATACAGAGGAATAGGCTATTCTTTTTTTTAAATTTCGTTGACCAAGAGATGTTGAAGCTGCATAGATTATTTGTACTGCGCCCACTATTATTAACCAAGGAGAAAATAGAGAATGAGCATGAGGAAATAATTCCATATTGATTCGAACTAA